TAATATACTATTTTAGTATGGAGTGAATGCCTTGGAAGAAAAGTATAGGCGCGTACAATCGCGAAAGTGTTGACACGAGGAAAGCCTGTGACGTCATCCAACCTAAAATGGTAAACCAGGACTAAAAAGTCCACTGTTTAATCAGTATTAAGGGGAAGTGAAACATCTCAGTACCCTGTAAATAAAATCAACCGAGATATCGTTAATAGTGGTGAGCGAAAGCGATAAAAAGGCAAAAGAATAATATTATTATGAATGAAAAGAAGTTTTATTTATTAATTTAATTTCTACCTTAGAAGGTGTTAGTCCTGTAATTCTTTTTTTTATTCGTGAAAGTAAAACGAAGCAAGTTTACTTTGTTTGAGTATTGGGGGACCACCCTCAAAGCCTATAATTATTTTTCTTACCGATAGTGAACAAGTACCGTGAGGGAAAGGTGAAAAAGAAGTTGCGACAGTGCAAAGATCCTGAAACTACATATTAGAGTCGAAGTTACAAAAAACAACGACATACCTTTTGTATAATGGGCAAGTGAATCTTAATAAAGGGCAAGCTTAAGCTAATAAAAGTGTAGGCGAAGATAAATCGAGTCTTAAATGGCATTTTAAAGTCCTTTGTTAAGTACCCGAAACCGTCTGATCTAAACTTGAGCAGGCTGATATTGTAGTGGCAACATTCTTTGGAAGGCCGAACTCGTGTATGTGGCAAAATACTGAGATGACTTGAGTTTAGGGGTGAAAGGCCAATCAAAGTCGGTGATAGCTGGATTTCTGCGAAATCTATTGAAGTAGAGCGTTTTAAATAGTAAATCTGGGGTAGAGCACTGTATAAGCAAGGGGGAGTTTTTCTCTTACTAAACTTTAGCAAACTCCGAATACAGATTTTTCATTTAGGGCAGACAGAGTATGTATGTTAAGATTCATACTCAAGAGGGAAACAGCCCAGACTGTAGGTTAAGGTCCATAAAATAGTTTCAGTGGTAAAGGTGATTTTTTTTCTGAGACCGTCAGGAGGTAGGCTTGGAAGCAGCCATCCTTTTAAGACAGCGTAACAGCTCACTGACCTAGATTAAAAATCCCGCCAATTTTGAGGGCTTAAAACTATTACCGAAACTTCAGACAAAAATGTTAAAATAATTTACATTTTGTGGTAGCAGAACATTCCGTAAGTTGTAAAAGTTTTGACGTAAGTTAAAATAAAAATATCGGAAGTGAGAATACTTGCATGAGTAGCATAAAACAATGAAATTAAAGCATTGTGGCCGTAAGTCCAAGGTTTTCGATCTTAAGTAAAACTGGGTCGTGAGAGGATAATACCTCGATTTAAAACGGTCTCTAAGCTGTTAAGCCAAGGCTTATAGTAATGGGTAAGATTAAACTGTTAAAAGTTGCTGACGAAAAATTCTCCTTATTTTTGAATTTGTCAAAGGTAAGTTATTTTTTCCAAGAAAAAGGCACTTTATTTATACCGTACCTTAAACCGCCTCAGGTGGACGGGTGGAGAACACTAAGGCCTTGAGATAACCCTGTTGAAGGAACTCGGCAAAATGACTCTGTAACTTTGGAATAAGGAGTAAAAACATATAGCGCAAGCTTTTGTTTTTGTCACAAAATCGGGGGTAGCGACTGTTTATTAAAAACACAGGTCTCTGCTAACTCGCAAGAGGATGTATAGGGACTGACACCTGCCCGGTGCCAGTAGGTAAAGCTTTGATGTTTACGCATTGAGGTCAAACCCCGGTAAACGGCGGCTGTAACTATGACGGTCCTAAGGTAGCGAAATTCCTTGTCGGGTAAGTTCCGACCCGCATGAATGGTGTAACGACTTCCCCGCTGTCTCCAACAGGGACTCAGTGAAATTACATAGGTCGTGAAGATGCGACCATCCTACAGCTGGACGGAAAGACCCCGTGCACCTTTACTATAAGCAAATATTGTAAGTCAAAAACTCTAGTGTAGAATAGGTGGGAGCTTATGATTTTTTTCGTAAGAAATTAATGAAGCAATAGTGAAATACCACCCTGAAATTTGTTGGCTTACTAACTAAGGGATAGTGTTTGCTGGGTAGTTTGACTGGGGCGGTCGCCTCCTAAAAAGTAACGGAGGCATACAAAGGTAGATTCATCTCCTTATAAGGGGAATCGAGTATAATGATATAAATCTGCTTGACTGAAAGAAAGACATTTCGATCAGAGACGTAAGTCGGTCATAGTGATCCGGTGGTTCTTTGTGGAAAGGCCATCGCGCAATGGATAAAAGGTACGCCGGGGATAACAGGCTAATGATCCTCTAGAGCCCTTATCGACGGGTTCGTTTGGCACCTCGATGTCGACTCATCACATCCTGGAGCTGGAAAAGGTTCCAAGGGTTCGGCTGTTCGCCGACGAAAGTGGTACGTGAGTTGGGTTTAGAACGTCGTGAGACAGTTTGGTCCCTATCTTCTGTAGGTGTTTGAAAATTACGAGGACTAAACCTTAGTACGAGAGGACCGGGAAAATTCGATCTCTTGTGTTTCGGTTGTTCCCTAAGGGGCATCGCCGGGTAGCTACATCGAAAAGAGATAATCGACCATTAGGCGAGAAACTCTCCTCTAGTAAAGTTTTCATTAGGAGGTGGAAGATTACCACTTAGATAGGCGGGAAGTGTAAGAGCTGTGAAGTTTTTAGCTGACCTGTACTAATTCCTAAAAATAATTACAGTGTTTTATTTATATTAAACTTTAATATCTTTTTGGGTGTATAGCTCAGTTGGTTAGAGTGGTGGACTTTTAATCCGAGGGTCTTGGGTTCAATTCCCAATACGCCTAAACGTTTTTAGTTTAAATTTGTTTGTAGGGGTACGTGTTTTATCAATTATTTTTATAATTAAAGTTGAACACGTACCCCTACAAACAACCTAACAATATGCCCTTAATAGGTTTGTGGGGGTATAACTCAGTAGGTAGAGTATATGCTTTGCAAGCATAAGGTCAAGAGTTCGAGTCTCTTTATCTCCTTTAGATTCAACAGGAGTATAACTCAGTGGTAGAGTGTGTGCCTTACAAGCACGAAGTCGGGAGTTCAATCCTCTTTATTCCTATTTTAAATATTATTTTATTTCTTTAAAGTGTTCCGTTTTAAAATTTTTTACCCTTTTATAAATGTTAGTTCAAGCTGCTAAACTTTTGGGTGCTGGTCTAGCTACTATTGGTTTAGCTGGAGCAGGTGTGGGTATTGGAACCGTATTTGGTGCTCTTGTTTTGGGTACTGCACGTAATCCTTCTCTGAAAGATGAGTTATTTAGAATTGCTATTTTAGGTTTTGCTTTAACTGAAGCTATTGCCTTGTTTGCTTTGATGATGGCTTTCTTAATCCTATTTGCTCTGTAAGAAAATTCTCCAGTTGCAATTATAAAAATATTATTATAGAGAAATATTAGTAGTATTTTTTTTTAGGCGGTGTAGTTCAGTGGTTAGAACGTTGGAATCATATCCCAAATGTCAGGGGTTCAAGTCCCTTCTCCGCTAAACAAATTTAATTTATATTATTTGATTTAATTTGTTGTCTTGCGATTTTGGTGAAATTGGTATACACGTCAGACTTAAAATCTGTTTCTATTTTTAGAGTATCGGTTCAAATCCGATAAGTCGCAAAATGGCGAGTGTAACTCAGTTGGTTAGAGTGTTAGGTTGTGGTTCTAAAAGACAGGGGTTCAAATCTCCTCACCCGCCTTGGCTAGATAGTATAAAGGTATAATGCGGTGGGTTGCAAACCCATAAATGAGGGTTCAAGCCCCTCTCCAGCCTTCTTCAATAGCTCAGTTGGTAGAGCATATGGCTGTTAACCATAAAGTCGTTGGTTCAAGTCCGACTTGGAGAGATTTAAAAAGTTATTATAACTTTGAATTTATTTAGTTTAGTTAGCTCAGTTGGTAGAGTGAAGGACTGAAAATCCTTAGGTCGTCGGTTCAAGCCCGATTCTAAACAAAAATAATGCTTGCAAAAATAATAAATAGATTATGTAATGGATATATGGTGTACCATTTTGAAGTATCTTTTAAAGAAGTAGGGTTTTGTACTAAAGTGTTAGATATTTTATGGAAAGAAAATTTAATTAAGGGTTATACAAAGACAAATGAAGATATTATTACAGTTTTTCTTCGGTATCATGATGGATTTCCAATATGTACTTATTTTGTTGTTATTTCTCGTCCCCGTGATCGTGTTTACCTTTCTTTATTGGATCTTGTTCGTTTATCAAATGATTTTGGTGTTTTGATTTTATCAACAACAAAAGGAATTATGACTGATAAGCAATGTATATGTAAAGGAGAAGGTGGTGAGGTGTTAGCATACGCAGCATGACAATTCCAGTTTTTAGATTACCTATAGGTGTTACGTGTTTTAGTGATAATAGTAAAATTAGTGTATCAGGTTCTAAAGGAGTTGTAACTTTTGATTCAGTTAGTAATTTGCATAGAAAAGGTAATATGGTTTTATTTTTACCATATTTGACACCTTATGAAAGTTCTCTTTTTACTCAAGCTATTTTTGGGGTTGTTTTAGGGTATACTATAGAATTAAAACTTAAAGGTATTGGTTATAGAGTTCGTCAAGAAGAATCAAAACTTATATTATCTTTAGGTTATAGTAAATCTATTATAATTAATGTTCCTAAGGATATTTCAGTAATGATAGGTAAAAAAACTTTTTCTTTAATTTCTGCAAATTTAGGAGTTTTACAAAATTTTGCAAGTAATATAAGACGTTATCGTTATCCTGATTCATATAAAGGAGCGGGGGTATTATATGTAAATGAAATAATTGTGTGCAAGGAAGGTAAAAAAACTTAATGGTTACAGTCGATTATTCTCGTATTCTTTCTTTTTTAATTGGATCTTCTGGGTATTTAGTCCCTCGTTCGTTTAATGAGAATATCCCTATTTCAAAGACAATGCATCCTTATCTTTTAGGGAAACGAAATATTTATTACTTTTATAATCTTGAAAAAAGTTTATATGGTATACGTGCAACGTTAGAAGTTTTAAAGAATATTATATCATCAGAGGGTAAAATTCTTTTTGTTAGTGATTCTCCATTTTTTAAAACTTGTTTTTATCACGAGTCGACTATAAATTATATAAAATGGAAACGTAGTTATTTAGCTAAATCAAAAGATGTTGATTTAGTGTTTTTAACTAATGTTGAAAAAGAGAATTTAGTAGAGGCTCATAGAAAATGTTTATTGTTAGTAGGAATTGGTAGCCCTACAATGAGTAAAGTGTCTTATCCTTTTAATTTGAATATTGAATCGCCTTTATTATGTTTTTGGTTTTTTAATTTAATTTATTTCGCTTGTATGAAAGGTACTAAGAAAAGAAAAAAAAATCAGAGGTTTGTTAGTCTTCTAGGAAATGCTAAGGTAAAAGAAGTTAAAAAAACTTGTAAAAGTTCTTTTAATTTAAATCTAAAAAGTAATAATAAATAATGCGATTTAAACATAGATATAAATCTTGTTTATGGTCTAAAATTGATATTTGGGGAGATTTATTATCTAAAGAAAAAACTTTTCTTCGCCCTAAATGGGATAATATTATAAGTATATTAGTAAACCAAAAGCGTCGTCATCGTCCTCTTGTTAATATAAATAGGTATCGTTATCCTTTATGTCATAATTATGATTTTTTTAAACCTCGTGTTAGACCTAATCAAATTTTTAAGTATAATCGTATAAGTTATAGAAATACTTTATCTCTTTTATTATGTATAAGACGTTTTTATGGAGATTTAAATAAAAAAGCTTTTAAAAAATTTTGTCAACCTTTAGTAACTTTAAAAAATCCTTCTCAAAAATTAATTGAATCTTTAGAAGGGCGTTTAGATATTAGTTTATATCGTTTAGGTTTTTTTCATTCAATTTACTATAGTCGTCAAGCTATTCTGCATAACAAAGTATTAGTAAATGGTAAAAAAATAGGGCATAGAGGTTTTATTCTTCAAAAAGGAGATTATGTTGAATTTTGCCCTTCTCAACGTTCTGCGATTAAAGCTAGATTAGTAGCTCGTTACAAACGTTTTCGTTCTTTTCATGTAAAATTAGAGCGTTGGCGTTTATCGAATCGTTTTAAATTTGAACTTCATCTTCAACCTACACCAAAATGGATACAGACAGATTATTCAAATTTAAGTTTTATTCTTTCTTCTAATGTTTGCGGACCTGTTATATATCCCTTTAGAGTAGACTTAGATGAAGCTATTTGGGCTTCTAAGTATGGTTATTTATAACCTTTTATAATTTATATTGATGTTAGGTTTTGTTTATTTTTTTTATTATTTAATTTATTATGTGGCTAACTTTCCTAACTATTTTTTTAAATATTCTTGATCTTGTTATTCCTTTATTAATTGCTGTCGCTTATTTTACTCTAGCAGAGCGTAAGATTATGGCAGGTATTCAAAGAAGGCGTGGTCCAAACGTTATTGGTTATATGGGATTACTTCAGCCTTTAGCTGATGGTCTTAAACTTTTTGTTAAAGAAACCGTTTTACCTACAAATGCAAATATTGTACTTTTTGTATTAGCTCCTCTTTGTACTTTTATTTTAAGTTTAATTAGTTGGGCTGTTATACCTTTCAGCTATGGTAATGTTATTTCTGATTCACAGCTTGGAGGTCTTTATTTTTTAGCTGTCTCTTCTTTGGGTGTATATGGAGTATTAATTTCAGGTTGGTCTAGTAATTCAAAGTATGCTTTTTTAGGTGCTTTACGTTCAGCGGCACAAATGGTTTCTTATGAGATTTCAATGGGTATTAGTCTTATTAATGTTTGTTTATGTGTTGGTACTTTGAATTTAACAGATATAGTAATTGCTCAATTAGATATTTGGCTTGTTTTTCCATTGTTACCGGTCAGTATAATGTTTTTTATTGGATGTTTAGCTGAAACTAATCGCCACCCTTTTGATTTGCCAGAAGCAGAAGCAGAATTAGTGTCAGGTTATAATGTTGAATATTCAGCTATGGGGTTTGCTTTATTTTTTTTGGGGGAATATGCTAATATGTTAGTTATGGGGGGGTTAACTTCTATTTGTTTTTTTGGGGGGTGGTTATCTCCTTTTGGTATAGGTATTTTACCTGATGGTATTTGGTTTGGTTTAAAAATTTGTTTTTTTGTAATTTTATTTATTGTTATGCGAGCTATTTTGCCACGTTACCGATATGACCAATTAATGAAGCTAGGTTGGAAGTGTTTTTTACCTTTAGCCCTGGCTTTATTTTTTGTCTCTGTAGGAATTCTTATGGGGTTTGATTGGTTGCCTAATTAATAATTGTTTTTTATATTCTTCATGTAAAAACCAAAACTTTAATTGTATTTCGTAAAATATAATTAAAGGAAATCCTATTAAAGTTTGACTTAAAATATCTGGTGGAGTTATAAAAGCAGCAATAGAAAAGATTATAATATAAGCTATTCCTCTGTATTTTACCCATGTTTTTTTATTCGTATAAATTTGTATTGTATTTAAAAAGATTAAACAAGGAAAACTAAGTGTTAAAACTTTATTTAATTGTTGCAAATGGTACAAGTAATCTTGCAATTTTGGCTCAAATGTTAAATCTATTACTGTAAAACTTTGGGCATAGTTTGAAAAAAGTTCCCATAAAATTTTAATTATTATAGGTAATAAAAAAATATAAAGACAAGTATAAAAAATAAATGCAGTGATTAAAATATTTAAAAACTTTTTTTCCTCAAAAACATATAAACCAGGTCGTAAAAAAAGGTATAACTGTATTAACGCTATACTAAGGCTAAAACTAAAGCTAAAAATAGTGCAAATATGCAAATAAGTAAAAAATATTTCAGTTAATCCTGTAGTTACGAAATGTGACAATCCTTTAGGTAAAAATATAAAAATTAAACTTTGCTTATATGTGTAAGTTGTGAAAAAAAAAAAAATTGTACCAAAAATTGTATAAAATAAACGGTAATTAAATTCTTGTAAATAATATATTGAAAGTTGAAGTCTGTTCATTAAAAAATAAGAGTTAAGGAAAGATAGTTCAATTGGTAGAACTTTGGTCTCCAAAGCCAAGGGTTGGGGGTTCAAGTCCCTCTCTTTCTGTTATTTTGTAGAATTTTTAAGGTTTAATTAGTATGAAAATAAGTTTATTACAGTTGTTATTTATTTTTTTTATAGGTTTTCTTTTTTTTGCTGATTTACCACAACTTGTTAAAGCAGTTAAGCAAAAAATTAAAAGGTATAAAATAAATAAATAAGTTTGTTTATAACTTTTAACAAGTTAGGATTAAAAGTATTGTATAATATGACGGTTTGTAGTTTAATTGGCAAAACATAGTTCTCATGAAGCTAATAATGTAGGTTCAATCCCTGCCAAACCGAGTTTTCATGTTTAAATAACTGGAGTCTAGCCAAGTTGGTAAGGCGCCCGTTTTTGGTACGGGGATCGGAGGTTCGAGTCCTTCGACTCCAAAAGCCAAGGTGGTGGAATTGGTATACACGCTGGGTTTAGGTTCCAGTCTTTAACGAGATAGGGGTTCAACTCCCCTCCTTGGTAATGTCAAGACCAAATATTAATCAATGGTTTAATAAAATTCAAGGAAAAAAGAAAACAAAAATTAAAAGTGTAGGTCTTCGTGGATGCCCTCAAAAAAAAGGGGTTTGTTTGAAAATATTTGTTTGTTCCCCTAAAAAACCTAATTCAGCTAGACGAAAAGTTGTTAAAGTTCGTTTATCCAATAAGATAAAATTAACAGCTTATATACCTGGTCAGATTCATAGATTGCAAGAACATTCTCAGGTTTTAGTGCGAGGTGGTAGAATACCAGATCTTCCTGGTGTTAAATATCGTCTAATTCGTAATAAGTTAGATTTAGAGGGGTTGCCAGGTCGTAAGACTTCACGTTCTAAATATGGTACAAAAAAATTAAATAAAGGGTGTTAGTTTTTAGACAAAATTTAAGGTAAAAAAATGCATATTTACGATAAAAATATTAAAGTTATTTCGCAAGAACAAAAGAATTATATTAAATTTTTGGGCGTTAAAAGCGATCCTTTAATAAAAAAAATGATTAATCTTTTAATGCGTGATGGAAAACGTTCAAAAGCCGAAAATGTTTTAAATAAAGCTCTTCAATCTTTAGATCAGGATTATCCTGGACGAGCTATACATATTTTTTATTTAGGTATTCTTGCAGTAAGACAAGATATAAGTGTTCGTCTTAAACCAAAACCAAAAACTCGTCGTAATAAACAGTCATTTAACGTCTATTTACCAAGAGTAATTTCTCCTTTTTGTGGACTTAATCTTGGTATGAGATCATTATTACAAGTAAGTAGAGAACGGTCTACAGATTCCCCATTGTGGTATAATTTAAGTAAAGAATTGCTTAAAGCTTCTCAAAATAAAGGAGAAGTGATTAACAAAAGATATAGTTTAAATAAATTAGCTATATCTAATAAACGTAGAATTCATTTTGGTGTTCGTTATTGATATTTTTAAAAATTAATTATGGACTTTATTCATTTTTTTTTTATTTCTGCTTTATTATTTATTATAGGTGTTGGGGGTGTTATTTTAAATCGAACAAATATTGTTGTTGTTCTGATGTCTTTAGAACTTGCTCTTCTTTCAGTAAGCTTAAATTTTATTGTTTTTTCTGTTTGTTTAGGCGATTTGATGGGGCAAATTTTTGCTATTTTTATTCTTATAATTGCTGCTTGTGAATCTTCTATAGGTTTAGCTATTATTTTAGTTTATTTTAGGGTAAGAGGTAGCATACGTATTGATCAGGCTTCATTATTAAAGTCTTAATTAATAAGCTTCCATGGTGAAATTGGTAGACACGGCAGATTCAAAATCTTTTGTCTTTTGACGTGCTGGTTCGAATCCGGCTGGAAGTAATAAATATGATTAGAACTCAAAGTCTTCTTAAAGTAGTAGATAATTCAGGAGCAAAATTGGTTAAATGTATTAAAGTTAAAAAAAAAGGTGGTAACGCACACGCAAATGTAGGTGATGTTGTACTTATCTCAGTTCAAAGTCTTCGGCCTCGGTATGGGAGACGAGTAAGACTAAAAATGAATAAATCAGAAGTTCATCATGCTGTTATTGTACAAACCCGTAGGTTTTTTCGTAATAAAGCTGGTGTAGGTATTTCATTTATGTCAAATTCAGTAGCTCTTATTACACCAGAACAAAAACCTTTAGGGACTAGAATATCTGCTGTCTTACCAAGTAAATTAAGAAGTTTAAAATGGGTAAAATTAGCTGCGATGGCTAAAAAAATTATATAATTGTTTTTATGTATTCTTTTGAAAAACATTATCACGAAATAGTTCAAAAAGATTTAATTCTCAGTGAGAATGTTTCAACAGTTTCATTAATCTCCGCGCCAAAAAAAGTGTCGATTTGTTTAGGAGGAGAGAGTTCTGATGAAAATTATGTTATTGCATGTCTTGGGGCTTTAAATATTATAGGAGGTCAAAAGCCTTATTTTATTCAACAAAAGTTTTCTGAGAAAAGAAATAACGGTTTACAAGAGGGAGTAGGTGGTAAAATAACTTTACGAAAATCGGTTATGTACATGTTTTTTTTTAAATTATTATTTCATGTGTTGCCACGTGTACGTCAATTTGAAGGTTTACGAGCACCAGCTCATAAAAACATATATTGTTTTGTTTTAAAAGATATATTTTCTTTTGAGGAATTGGTACCTTTGTTTCCTTATTTTGAAGATATTGGTTCTCTTCAATGTCAATTTTATTTTACAACAAAAAATAAATCTGAAATCAATGTTTTAGGACATGGTTTGCAAATGTGTTTTTTTTTTTTTGATAAAGAGGAAAAGCGAAAATAACTCAATTGGTAGAGTGTAAGCTTGCCAAGCTTAAAGTTGAGGGTTCAAATCCCTTTTTTCGCTTTAGTTTTTAATTTTATAAATAATATTATTATTTATTTCTATATTTGTATTTAACTAAAAGAAGGCTTAATGTTTTCTTGTTTAAAGTTAAAGGATTAGTATTTTCTACGAAATTAATAGAATACCATTTTTTATTTATAGCTATTCCAAGACACTCAAGTTGTAAAATTAGTTTGGGTATATTATTTTGCAAATCTTGTAATGTTTTATAAACTATCATAATAAGAGGGCATCCTAAACCAAGTTTCGGGGGATTAAGGTATAAAGGAACAGAATATAATTTTGCGTTTTTTAATAACAATCGTATTTTTGATATTTGATAAGTTTTTAAATTGCTCCCATTAAATAACGCAAAATTTTGTTGTTTTGGTAAAAAAAATCGTTTTTTTCGTAAGTGTCTTTTTCTAGGAGTAAACATAATTTATAATTTGTAAATTTTAACTTTTAGTGGAAGTTTATTAGCTCCGGAGTGTAAAGCTGGTATTCCTTGTTCAGCATCTATACCATAAAGTAAAAATATAGTTTTTCCGGCTTGTATAGAAGCAATCCAATGATCTATTTTACCTTTACCTTTTCCCATACGGGCTGCAGAAGCTTTCTGGCTTACAGCAATATCAGGAAAGATAAGAATTTCAAGTTTACCTTCTCTTTTAACTTTTCTTCTAATAGTTTGTCTCGCTGCTTCAATTTGTCGACCATTTAAATAACCTGATTCTAAAGTGACTACGATAAAGCAAGTTAATTCCGTTAGTCTATGGTTTTTAGTTGAAATATTGGGTAATATTCGAGGTTTAAAATATTTACGATATTTTGTTTTTTTAGGTTGCATAATTATTAATTTTATTTTTTTATTTACATATCCAAATTTTTAATCCAACACTACCATAACCAGTTTGTGTTTGTTCGTATTGTGCTTGTATAGTTTTATTTAACTGACTAATAGGCATTTGTCCCATTTGATATTTCCAAATTCTACTTCTTCCTTTTGCTTTATGGGTAAATCTTCCTTTTATTTGTATTTTTAAACCTTGTATTTTTTTATATTCTTGTAAAGCTTGAAAACCTTGTTTAACATATGCTAAAAATTGGTAATGTCTTTTTCTTCTTTGTCGTGAGCATAGATTTTGTTTTAAAAACCGAGTTAAACTAGTAACACTAGCTTTATTTTTTATTATTAAATACATAAGTTGCATACCATAGCGTGCATAATCATATTTTATATGATTAAAACTTTTAGTAAAATACGACATTTGTCTTCTAACAGGTTTAGGAATAGATCTAGTATAAATTTTTATTCTATTAATTCTTAAAGTTATTTTTTTTGTTTTTGTGAATTTTTGTATTAATTTTATGGCACTTTGTAATCGACAAGCTACTACAGTCCAAGATTGTTTTTTATTTATTATTTGATTTTCTTTGTAACGTCTAGATTTTAAACGTCGCTTTGAACGAAAGTGTAAATGTATAAGATCAATGTCTATAAAAATTAGTCCAAGGTATTGATTAACTTTTATTGTATTAAGATAATGTGTTGTTCCTAAACAACAGGATTCTATTAATTTTTGAATTGTATATAAAATAAAATAAAGTCGTGGTTCATCCCAGTGTGTACATCCTTGAAAAAAGTTATTATTATGTCGTAAAATAATTGGATGAGCTTTCTGTGCCATTTATTTTTTTTTAATTGTTATAAGTTTTTTTTTTTTTGCCATAAAATTTTTACGTGTTGTTACAAATTCACCCAACTTATGTCCAACCATTTCGGGTTTAATTTTTCTACTAATCATGTTTTTTCCATTATATATTTGTAATTTTAAACCAACTGCTGCTGGATAAATAGTAGAGCGTCTTGACCATGTTGGTTTTTTTTCATATTTTGTATTTAATATTTTTAAAAGACTTTTATCGATAAATGGTGTTTTCCAATTAGATCTTGACATTAGGTTTTGGTTGTATTCTATTAGTACGGGTAGATGGCCCTTTTGTTGGTTTCCCCCATGGGGTTACAGATGATCGTCCTCCAGAGGTTTTTCCTTCTCCACCTCCATGCGGATGGTCTATTGGATTCATTGCCACTCCACGAACAACAGGTCGTCTCCCTAACCACCTTGATTGACCAGCTTTTTGAAGTTTTGTAAAACAAGAATCTGTATTACTAACTATACCGTTAGTAGCTATTGTTTTTATGTTAAACCAGCGGTACTGCCCAGATTTAAGTCGAATTTTAGCTAAAGTTTTAGTTCGTTTTAAAATAAGCCCAAAAGCTCCAGGAGCTCTTAAAAACTTTCCATCTTTTTTTGGAGAGATGCTTAAGTTATAAATTAAACTTCCAGTTAATATATTTTGTAATGTTTTACTATGTCCGTTTTGCAGACCGTTACGTTTAGAGTTTGACCTTATAATATCACCTTTTTGAATTTTAGTAGGTGCAATTATATAATTATGTGTTTTAGTATCTGGATTAAAAATTCTGGCTAAAAAAGCAGATCTATTTGGGTCATATTCTAGCCCTACTACTATTCCTTGGGTAGATTTTCGTTTTAGGTCAATATTTCTATATAATCGACAATGCCCACCACCACGGTGCCATGCTGTTATACGTCCTTTATTATTTCTACCAGTGGCTTTATTCCATGCTTTTTTTTTTGATTTAAGAGGGGGTGTTATAAAATTTTGTTTATTTGGTTTCATATAATATATTAAATATCTAATTATGCCTTTTATTATCGGTACCTCTATTCCAGAAGACAAAGTTTTGGTACAGTCTGTATCTCATATTTATGGTATAGGTTTATTCCAATCTAAAATTTTATGCAAAAAAGCTGGTTTTGGTTCAGATTCACGTGGTCGTCATGTTACTTTTGCTAAAGGAAAGAATTTGGAAAATTTAGCTGAGGCTACCCCTCTTTTTTTAGGTTCTGATCTTCGTCGTTTTAAAAATGATAAAATTCGTCGCTTGTGTGCTTTTTCAACATATCGTGGTTTAAGGCACCGTAAAGGTTTACCTGTTAGGGGTCAACGTACTCATACAAATGCAAAAAAACGAGCATTATTAAGGTTTAATGTTAGTTAAAATAGGTAATACAAATGTGAAATTAAATTATAGTAAAATGTCTACGGCAAATTTATTAAAAAAAGGGGGTTTAGAAAATCGAGATAAAGGTTTATTAAAGATAAATTATGAAAAAAAAGGTATTATTATTATTAAATCAACAAAAAGAAATGTTTTTTGTAGTTTAATAGATCGTCATGAAAAAAAAGTAAAAACTAGTTGTTCGTTGCGGGTTCCTTTTTATGAGAATAAATATAATGAGCGGGAAAATCTTTATACACGTGGTTTGCTTTTAGGTAATTTATTTATTGATAAAGCTATTGCTTTAGGTTATATAGAATTTGTTATTTTTCTTGGTTCTGGTATAAATAAAGGCCGTAGAGGAGTTGTTAGAGGTCTTAGTAAAAAAGGAGTTAAAATTACTTTTTTATATTTAGGTACATCTTATCCTCACAATGGTTGTCGTCCTGCTAAAATTCGTCGTAAAAAATTTCGTACAAAATTTATAAGATCTAGGTAAATTTTGAAGAAGTGACTGAGTGGTTAATAGTGGCAGATTGTAAATCTGTTGGTTCTTCCATCGTAGGTTCGAATCCTATCTTCTTCTTGTTCATTTTAATGAAAGTTAAAGCTAAAATGGTTCATCGACATCCATTTCATTTAGTTGACCCTAGTCCCTGGCCTTTGGTGGCTGCTTTAGGTGGCTTAAGTTTAACTTTTGGTGGCGTGTTATTTATGCATAATTATAAAGGAGGTGGGGAATTGCTTTGTTTAGGGGTTTTTACTATTTTATATGTTATGTTTACTTGGTGGAGAGATGTTATTCGTGAAGGATTATTTGAAGGTCAACATACTGTAGCGGTTCAGCAAGGATTACGTATGGGTATGATACTTTTTATTGTATCTGAGATTATGTTTTTTTTTGCTTTTTTTTGGGCTTTTTTTACTTCATCAATTTCTCCTGTTTTTAATATTGGGGGAGTTTGGCCTCCGGCAGGGATAGAAGCTATTAGCCCATGGGGTTTACCTTTTTTAAATACCATTCTTTTGCTTTCTTCTGGGGCAAGTGTAACATGGGCTCATCATGCTATTGTTGCTGGTTTTAAAAAAGAAGCTTTGCAAGGTTTAGGAGTGACATTAGCATTTGCAATTGCTTTTACAGGTATGCAAGGTGTTGAATATATGAATGCTCCTTTTGGTATGTCAGATGGGGTATATGGATCAGTATTTTATATGGCGACGGGCTTTCATGGGTTCCACGTTATTATTGGAACAATTTTTTTAGCTATATGTACTTTAAGGTTATATTCGGATCATTTTAGTCGACAACATCATTTTGGTTTTGAGGCCGCCGCGTGGTATTGGCATTTTGTAGATGTTGTATGGTTATTTCTTTTTCTTACAATTTATTGGTGGGGATTTACTGTAATAGTTTAATTCAATTTTATGAAAAAGTCTAAAAAATACAGTGAAGTTCATTTAGCCGATTTTTATGCGGTAAGTCCTGTATTTAAAAGATATTCACAGTTTTATCTTTGGTCAGAAAATTTTAGTGAGTACTATAGTATTAAATATTGTGAAATTTATCTTTCTAAATATTTTTTTGTTCATATTGAAAAATATATTAAAAAATATTTTAGTAAGGTTTTTTTATTAACTCTTTACAATAGTGCAAATTTTTTGAAATTTATTGATTCAGGGTTTTTTAAATACATTAACTATCATTTTTTATTCTTTTTTCAAAATAATTGTGTTTTTTTTTGTGAAGATTTTCATAATGAAGTAGAAGTTTTTGTAGAAGAATACTTTCAAATATATATTCAAAAAAATTTTGAATATGATTTATTACTATGTCTTGTTACATGTGTTAATGAGTTAGTGCCTAAATCTTTTGAAGTTTATTTAAATAATCGTCTTACATTTATTTACAAAAAGTTTTTATTTATTGAGTTAAATGTCAAGTCTTTTTATAATTCTATATCATTATTAAATGTTATGAATAAAAAAAAAAATAGGCACTATTCTTTAAAGTTTGTTAATTATAATAAAATAAATTTTAATTTTAAAGTTTATAAATCTTTAAATAGATATGAAAATAGATTAAGTGTTATAAAATTAAATTTTTTAAGTTTTTTTTTAACATATACTATTTATAATTGGGGGTATTTTTTAATTACTAGTTATCCAAAGTTTTTTAAACAAACTTTTTATTATTGTTTGTTTAATTTATCTAAAACTTCTTTAGTACTTAAGTATTTACCTTTTAATGATAATATAATCCCTTTTTTTAAATTTTATTATTTTTTATTTCCTGAATATAGCTGGTGTTTTTATATTTTTTCGAAACATGTTTTTAATAAAGTTAATTTTAATACCATAGAAAAAAATAGTAGTAATTATATCAGCGATTTTCAGACTTTAATTAGTTTTAATAATAAAAGCAATAATATAGGTGTTTATCGTGAGAGTAATAATATATATTTTCTATCTATACAATTAATTTTTATGAAATTTCTTAGTGTTGTTATTATATGTTTTTTTAAAAGTTTTGAGTTTAATTATAATAAAAAATTAAATAATATTAACTCCAGAATACGTTTGATTAATATATTTTTAAAATAAAGTGTTTGTTATAATTAATTAATAAAAGTACGTAAAATAAAACTTTTACATATTTCAAAAGTTTGATAGCTAACTATTTAGTTTGTAATATTTTTTATCTATATATGTTTTATAGCCCATTAGAACAATTTCAAATACTTCCTTTTTTAAGTTTCGGTATTGGTTTATTTGATTTTTCAATAACTAACGCAATGATAACAACATGCGTTGGTTTATCTTTTTTTGTTTTTATTTATTGTTGTCTTTCCGTTTATGGGTTAAGTTGTTTTCCCACTAGATGGCAATTAGTTTTAGAAAGTCTTTATTTAAGTACTGCTGGTCTTGTATGGGATAGTGTGGGTCAACAAGGTCAAAAATATTTTCCTTTTTTATTTGTTATTTTTAGTTTTATTTTAGTATCTAATGTTTCAGGACTTGTCCCATATTCTTTTACTATAACTAGTCATCTTATTCAAACAATGGTTTTAGCTTTAACAGTATTTATTGGTGTAATGATTATTTGTGCCTCAAAACATGGTTTTCACATGTTAAGTTTATTTTTACCTGGTGGAACTTCTATGGTTTTAGCTTTTTTGTTAGTTCCTATAGAAATAGTTTCTTATGTGTTTAAACCTCTTAGTTTAGCTGTTCGTCTTTTTGCTAATATGATGGCAGGTCATACATTATTAAAAGTAATTGCAGGATTTGCATGGGCTATGATGGGTAGTGGTGGGTTATTACTTGTTGCTCATATAATACCGTTAGCTGTGTTGGTAATTCTTTTTGGACTTGAGTTAGCAGTTGCTTTAATTCAAGCTTATGTTTTTACAATTTTAAGTTGTATTTATATAAATGATGCAATTGTTCTTCATTAATTTTAATTAAAAATTTAATTTTTAATCGTATTCTTATTTAACTTATTTTTAAATAAATTATAGGTTATAAAATTTAAATATTTTTTTATAATATTTATTTGTAAGCATTTTTAGCTCAGCGGATAGAGCATCGGTCTTCTAAATCGTGGGTCGTAGGTTCAAATCCTATAAAATGTAACGCATGAAATTCGCTTTAATTTTTCAAAATGATACCGCGGCTTTTTTGCCTGAGCTGTTTCTTGCCATTTCTATATTAGTTGTTTTATTACATGGTAGTTTTTTAGGGATATCTGCCGCTTCTCTTTATACTTATCTTACTCCAAGTATAGTTCGTTTAACATCAATTATTTTATTTTTAAGTTTACTTTTAGTACTAAATAATCCTGTTGAATCTCAAACTTTATGGAATGCTATTTTTGTTACTGATAATATAGGAACTTGGTCTAAATTAATAATTTTTTTAGCTCTTCTTTTTTGTATATTAGTGAGTGAACCTTATATGTTTTTAGCTCGTTTTAGAGCTTATGAGTTTTTTGTTTTTATTATTGGTATTGGTTTAAGTTTATGTTTGTTAATTTCGTCATATGATCTTCTGTCTATCTATTTAAGTATGGAGTTTTTGTCGCTTATTTTTTATGTTTTAGCAGCTTGGAAAAAAAATTCATATTTTTCTGCTGAAGCTGGTTTAAAGTATTTTATTTTAGGTTCTGTTGCTTCCATATTTTTTTTATTTGGTTCGTCTTTAATTTATTTTGCTATGGGTACAACTAATTTAGGTTCGTTAACTTTATTAACAGAAAATTTAACAACATCATCACCTTTCGTATATTTAGGTCTTGTATGTTTGGTTTCTGCTTTATTATTTAAAATAGGTGCAGCTCCCTATCATATGTGGATAGCAGATGTATACGAAGGATCTCCTACTTTAGTAGGTTTTGTTTTTGCAGTTATACCTAAATTTGCTTTTTTTGTTGTTATATTACGGTTATCTTTTTCAAGTTTCTGGTCGTTTTTTCCTAGTTTATGGGAAAATTTTTTTTGTGTTTGTGGTATTTTTAGTCTTTTTATAGGATGTATTTGTGGTTTAGGAGAAACAAAAATAAAGCGCCTTCTGGCTTTTAGTAGTGTTGGTCATGTAGGGTTTTTATGCTTGGGGTTAGCTAGTGGTAATATAGAAGGTATACAAGCAGTTTTATTTTATCTTTTGATTTATATGCTTACAGCAGCTTTTTTATGGGTGTATATATTACATCTCGATTTATCCTCTACTTCTACAAGTACTCTTTTAACTTTTTCAAATTCTATAGGGTTAGTTCGTTCAAATCCACTTATGGGATTTGGGGTTGCATTAATGATTTTTTCTTTGGCTGGAATACCTCCGTTTGGTGGTTTCTTTTCTAAATTAAATATTTTTGTTAGTTTAGTCGATTCATCTTTTTATATTATATCTATTTTTGTTGTTTTTACTAGTGTTATTTCAGCTTTTTATTATATACGTCTTATAAAAATTTTTTATTTTGAGAAAAATAAAAATTGGTTTTTTTTTGCACCTTTATCAAAAGGTGCAGCAATAGTTTTAGTTTTAAGCGGTTTAACTATTATCTTTTTTATGTTTAGTCCTAATATTTTTTATCTTTTAACATATAAGTTAGGCCTAAGTCTTATGTTTTAATAATTAGTTAATGTCTTTTACTACATATTCTAAATCTTTACCGCAATTCTGGTCTTTATCGGTTATTAGTTCGTCATTAAGTAATTTCTCTTCTAGGTGGTTATTTTCCACCAACCACAAAGATATTGGTACACTATATTTAATTTTTGGTGGTTTCTCAGGGGTTTTAGGAACAGCGATGTCTGTACTTATTCGTTTACAATTAGCTAGTCCTGGTAATCAATTTTTGGGAGGAAATCATCAGTTATATAATGTTATTGTTACAGCACATGCTTTTTTAATGATTTTTTTTATGGTTATGCCAATTCTGATTGGAGGATTTGGTAATTGGTTTGTACCTTTAATGATTGGTGCTCCTGATATGGCTTTTCCTCGTATGAATAATATTAGTTTTTGGTTGTTACCTCCGTCTTTAATTCTTCTTTTAGCATCTTCGCTAGTAGAATCTGGAGCTGGTACAGGTTGGACTGTGTATCCACCTCTTAGTGGTGTTCAAGCACATTCAGGACCTTCTGTTGATTTGGCAATTTTTAGTCTTCACCTTTCAGGTGCTGCTTCTATTTTAGGTGCTATAAATTTTATTACAACAATTTTTAATATGAGAGCCCCAGGTATGACCATGGATAGGTTGCCTCTTTTTGTATGGTCTGTTTTAATTACAGCGTTTTTATTATTGCTATCACTTCCTGTTTTAGCCGGCGGTATTACAATGTTGCTAACAGACCGTAATTTTAATACTACTTTTTTTGATCCAGCAGGTGGTGGTGACCCAGTATTATATCAGCATTTATTTTGGTTTTTTGGTCATCCTGAAGTATATATTTTAATTTTACCAGGGTTTGGTATTGTTAGTCATATATTATCTACTTTTGCAAGAAAACCTGTATTTGGATATTTAGGTATGGTTTATGCTATGCTTTCAATAGGTATACTTGGTTTTATTGTGTGGGCTCATCATATGTTTACAGTAGGTTTGGATATTGATACAAGAGCTTATTTTACAGCAGCTACTATGATTATTGCAGTACCAACAGGTATTAAAATTTTTAGTTGGATTGCAACTTTATGGGGAGGTTCTATTCGTTTAAAAACGCCTATGTTATTCTCTATTGGTTTTCTTTTTCTTTTTACTATTGGAGGGCTAACTGGAGTTGTTTTGGCAAATTCAGGTGTTGATATTGCTTTACATGATACTTATTATGTCGTTGCTCATTTTCATTATGTATTAAGTATGGGAGCAGCTTTTACTATGTTTGCAGCTTTTTATTTTTGGATAGGGAAAATGACAGGTTTAGCTTATCCAGAAATTTTAGGGCAAATACATTTTTGGCTTATGTTTTTAGGTGTAAATTTAACATTTTTTCCAATGCATTTTTTAGGTCTTGCAGGTATGCCCCGACGTATACCAGATTACCCAGACTCTTATTCAGGATGGAATGGTTTAGCGTCTTTTGGTTCAATTTTGTCATCTATTGCATCATTGTTTTTTTTTGTTGTTGTTTTTATTACTCTTACACGAGGTTCCGTTGAAGAATCAAATCCTTGGGTAAAAGATAGAGGTCTTGCTTTTCCAATATTACCTCGTAAATTTATAAAATCAGATATTAAATAAATATAAATTCTATTATTAGAATTTAAAAGAACAATTTAAATAAAAGTTATTAGGTGTATTAAGGTAGTTTTGTAAGGACTTGTAACTCAGTGGTAGAGTGTACGCCTGATAAGCGTAAAGTCGATCGTTCAATTCGATCCAGGTCCATAAATTTAAATATATATATTTTATAAAAGTAAGATTAGTAAATAATTTATATTACAATTAATAAGTCCTTTTCGTCTAATGGTTAGGACATTGCCTTTTCACGGTGAAAATACGGGTTCAATTCCCGTAAAGGATTAGAATTAATTTTATTAGTTTAAAAGTTAATTTTAAAGATAATGTTCAGTTCTTTAATTTTATACGCAACAAGTCTAACAAGACTTGTACCTGTTCAAACTTTTCAGGTGTTTGGGCATGAGATTGTTATTAGCGTATCCAAAAAATATTTGTTGGCTACATTAACTTTTTTACACCATCATAGTAATAGTAATTTTCAAATGCTTACTTCTATTTCAGGTGTAGATTATCCGGAAAGAGAAGAGCGTTTTGAAATTGTTTATGATCTTTTAAATGTAAGATCTAATTGTAGACTTAGAATTAAAACACATACGGATGAAATAAACCCCTTACCTTCTGTAGTAAGTCTTTTTTTATCAGCAAATTGGTGGGAACGTGAAATTTGGGATTTATTTGGGGTTTTTTTTTCTAATCATCCAGACTTACGTCGTATTTTAACTGATTATGGTTTTGAAGGTCACCCGTTAAGAAAAGATTTTCCTTTAAGTGGTTATTTTGAGTTACGTTATGATGAAGATCAAAAAGTTGTTATTTGTGAGTCTATTGAATTAAGTCAAGAGTTTCGTTCATTTAATTTTCATGTTCCTTGGTCACAAAATAATTTAATTAGTTAATGTCTAGGTTTAATGTAAATGTTATACTTAGTTGGGTAGATTCTCATATTATTGATTATCCAACAGCTATGAATTTAAATTATAATTGGAGTTTTGGTTCAACTGCAGGTTTTTGTTTAGTTATTCAAATTCTTAGTGGAGCTTTTTTGGCTATGCATTATGCAGGAGAAACTCATTATGCTTTTTCAAGTGTTGAGCATATTATGCGTGATGTTAAAAGTGGTTGGTTAATTCGCTATATGCATGCTAATGGAGCTTCTTTTTTTTTTATTATTGTTTATGCTCATATTTTTAGAGGATTATATTATGGTTCGTATATGGAGCCTCGTCATCAATTATGGTGGTCTGGGGGGGTTATTTATGTTTTAATGATGGCAACAGCTTTTATTGGTTACGTTTTACCTTGGGGTCAAATGAGTTTTTGGGGTGCTACTGTTATTACAAGTTTGTTTTCTATTTTTCCTTTTATAGGTAAAGAAGTTGTTATGTGGTTATGGGGGGGTTTTACAGTAGGTAACCCAACTTTAAATCGTTTTTTTAGTTTACATTATTTATTGCCTTTTATTATTTCTGGTTTGGTATTTGTCCATTTGGGTCTTTTGCATAAAGATGGTTCTAACAATCCTTTAGGTATAAAAACAAAAACAGCTAATTTAAATTTTTACCCTTATATTTATGTAAAAGATTTAGTAGCTTTTTTTGTTTTGTTATTAACTTTATCTATCGTTATATTTTATTTTCCTAATAGTTTAGGGGATCCAGATAATTATTTAGAAGCAGATCCTTATGGTACTCCAGCACATATTGTCCCTGAATGGTATTTTTTACCTTTTTATGCTATTTTACGGGTAATCCCAAATAAAGTTGGAGGTATTCTTACTATGGGGGGGGCAATTGTTATAATTTTTATATACCCTCTATTAAATACATCTATATTACGCAGTGGTAATTTTCGACCAATTTATGCTATAGTTTTTTGGCTTTTTGTTGCTGATTTTTGCTTGTTAGCTTGGTCAGGAACTACACCTGTAGATGATTATTTTAAAGTAGTTGGTGCTGTTGTTTCTATAGGTTATTTTGCTTTTTTTGTTTTTGGTGGATTATTTGTAGGTTGGTTAGAAAAAACGCTTGCAGTTAGAGTATTGAATATGCGAGCTATAAAAAGTAAATAAAATAAGAAGGTATTTGGTATCGAATGTTAGTTTTTTTTAATTGTGCTCATACCATGAAATTTTCACATAAAAATATCATTAGAATAACTTTAATTGTTTTTTTTTTTATTTATTCCTTTTCTGTTGGAAGTATGGATGCTTCGCATCCATGGCAAGTAGGTTTTCAAGATCCGGCAACTCCAATCATGGAAGGTATTATTTTTTTTAATGGTTTGTTAATGACCTTTATGTTATTTATTGCTTGTCTTGTAGGTTGGTTATTATATAAATCTTTAACGTTATTTAACGAGGCAGATCATAAAGACGCTGTAGGCTTTAACCATTCAACATTACTTGAAGTTGTTTGGACAATTATTCCAGCCGGTATATTAATGGTTATTAGTGTGCCTTCATATAATTTATTGTATGCAATGGATGAGGTTATAGATCCTAGTCTTACTATAAAAGTTGTAGGTCATCAATGGTATTGGTCGTATGAATGTTCTGATTTTGAGGTATCACCAGTTATTAAAAAAGATAATTTAAATCAAGTTGAAGTAAGCTATCAATCTTTAAAAGATATGTCAGATTTAATAGAGTATAGTCGTGTAGAGGTAGCTAAAGGTGAAAAACAAACCCAAATAGGTATAATTAAAGAATTTTTAGAATCATTTGAAAAAAATATGGACGATATACCTCAAAGTGCTTCTGAGATGTTATCTCGTCGTTTAGAATGGCTTGTTATAAATATTTTAAGTAATGAAGGTCGTAAAGAATTTTATGGACCCTTGGAGTCTCATTTAACAGGGGAAATGGTACCTATTTTATTTGAGGTTAAAAAACAATTATCGGAAGGTTCACTTATTAAAGAACAACAAGATTTAGTTATTAAAGCTTTAAAAATTTTTAAGCAATATATAAGAATTGTTGATGAAATGGAGCTTACAGCTAAAACTATGGATTTATTTAAGTCTTTAGATGAAATTAAACCAGGTAAAGGTAATACACCTTCAAGTGATGATGATTCTGGAGATTTAGGTTCTAATACAAATTTTATTGTTGAAGAATTAAATAAAATTGATGAAACTAGTTATAAATGGTTGGAGCTTCGATCAGCTGAAAATTTTTATGAAGGGGCTGAGACAGAATTAAGCAGAGCGTTAACACAAGTTTTTGAGGCAGAGTGTGTATGTCTTAGAGCTCTTGCTCGTGGTGAGATAAAAATACCTATAGAGGAGATGATGGCTAATTTAGATGAAGGTAGAATAAGACTTGATAAAGCTTTAATTGAAGCAGAAATTGCTGAAAATAATTTAATTGATACTCAGTTAATTTCCCATCAATTAAGATTAACTCGATCTGAAAGAGAAGGTTATAGCAGTGAGTTTGAATGGGATACAGCTAATGTAGAATTTAAATTTTCTGTTAATGAATTAGAAAATGCAAAAATGGAGTTAGATAATGCTAAAGCTAGTGCAAAATGGGCAAAAATTGATTTACTTGCCTCACAAGTTAATGCACTCACTGCAGAGTATTTTCAAGCTGATGCTGAATGGGCTTTAAACGATCCAGCTATAATCCGAAGTAAAGTATTGCTTAAAGATGGTTATGATGGTTGGAATGGAAAATTAAAGTCAGAGTCTAAAAAAGTTTTAGATAGTCATGAGCTTAAATTTATGCTTGCTTACGAAAAGTTGAAGAGTGCTAATACTACCCTTGATAAATTTCAATCTGGTTTAACCGAAGAAGAGTTGAGTAAGTGCAATTCTATAGCGGATAGTTCAGAAGCAGAATTTATGGCTATAGAAAAGCAAACATTATCAACTGTAGAAGAATTTGAAAGGGGTAAATCGATTTTAGCAAATGCGAAAAATGAATTAAATAACTATAAATCAGTGTCTAATAGAGCTGATATTCGATTAGAAAGATCTCAAATTGCGTTTGATAAACTTAAAGCAGTACTCCATAGATCTGAAGCGGTTTTAAAAGGTGCTGAATTATTTTTTAATACTTCTAAAGAAAATTTAACTGGAATTGGGGTAGATGTTAATACTATATCATTTAAAATATTATTAGACGGTTTGGTTAAAAAATATGATAATGTTGAAGCTGAATTTAAGCAAGCAGTTTCTTTGGTTAATTTAGCTAAAATAGATTTAGACAATGCTCAAGATAGACTTGAAGTTGTTACAGGGTATGTTGAAAATACAGAAAAAAGGCTTAATGATACACCAGTTATTTATGAGCTACCTAAAGTAACAGACAACTCTAAGGAGTATTTCGACAATTTTTTATGGGAAATACATAATGAAGATCTTATAACAGTAAAGGCTCAATTAACAGGCTCTGAGGCTGTGTTAGAAGAATCTAAAATAAAGTTATCTAATGCTGAACAAACTTTAACTCAATCTTTTATTAAGTTAGTTGAATTAGATCTAAAAAAAAGCAAAGCTTTAATGAATTTTTTAAAATTTGATGTAGAGGCTAGTTCTGTTTTATCTCGTGATAAAAGATTAGTAGATATTGAAACGTATATTGCAGATATTCAATTAAATTTGTGTAATATTATTGGTAAAAAAATAAGTTCTAATTATGGTACTGAAAGCTTTGATTGTTTAAAAGTTGTTACTAAAATGATTGACAACGATTTGTCTAAAATTTCACTTATTTCTAAACAAGCTAAATCAGATTTTATTACTGAAACTTATGGTTCTAATACTTTAAAAATGATTGAATCTGCTGCGGATTTTGCTTGGTTAAAAACACTTAAAGGAGACGTAAGTGCTGCTATTGCAGATTATAAGGAGGCTTCTGTTATACTTAATCATGCTCGCGAAATATTTAACAAAACAGCAGATAACCTTTTAACTATTTCAAACCTTAACGAAAACAATTCTATAAATGGCCTTTTATCTCTTCAAATAGAAACAGAAAATAGTTTAGAAAACACTTCAACTAGAATTGAAAAATCTTTATTATCTTCTTCCGCTATTAATGTTATTTTAGAACCAGGAAGTTTACAAGCAAAATCTTCTTGCGAAGTGTTAAAAGCAAAAGCAGAATTAGCTAATGTTAAATGGTTTGCAGCTCGGGTATCAAGAAGTTTAGATATTCCTATGCAAGAATCTGTTAAACCGTTTAATAGACAATTTTCTGATGTTTCAGTAATGGATTCTAATAATGTTTTAAAAAGTGATAGTAGTGTAAGTGGTTTTGATGCTGCTGGTGAGGACGGTAATTCGGGTAATAAAAAATCAAAGGAAGAGATAAAAGAAATGTTATCTAAATTAGAAAGTAGAGAAATTAATTACACTCATACCGGTTTACGTGATGAAGTTTTACAAACCTTTAAAGACTTAATTGAAACTGTAGATCAAAATACTGCAGATGATGTCAAAAATCTGTTGTATGAAGCTTTACTTGCAATTACTAATGAAGAAGGCGAAAAAAATAAATCTTTAAAAACCCAAATAGAAATGATTTACAAGTTAATTGAGGATCATAAAGAAAAAGAAATTGAAGAAAAAATAACAGAAAGACAACGTATTAATTTTGATTCCTATCTTATTACTGATGATGATTTAGTTATTCCTGAAGTTTCAGGTACTGGAAAAGCTGGAAAGGTTTTTCGTCTTCTTGAGGTAGATAATCGTTTAGTTGTTCCTACCAATACGCATATTCGTGTTCTTGTAACATCAGCTGATGTTCTTCATTCTTGGGCAGTACCAAGTTTAGGTGTAAAAGTAGATGCATGTCCTGGTAGATTAAATCAAGTTTTTCTTTTTATTAAAAGAGAAGGTGTTTTTTATGGTCAATGTAGTGAACTTTGTGGTGTTAACCATGGTTTTATGCCTATTGTAGTTCAAGCTGTTAATCAAGATGAGTATTTAACTTGGGTTGGTAAAAGATTATGCTCTTAACTTTTATATTCCTTATTCTTTTTTTGGGAATTGTTGGTTTAATTTTTATTCCTTCTAGTCAAAAGTTAATTATGCGGCAATTTGCTCTCGGTATTACATCGGCGGTTTTTGTCTCTTCATTATTTTTGTGGTTAGGTTTTGATCATTCAACACCTAAATTCCAATTTATTGTTGATGGTTTGTGGTTACCTATAGCCAATATTAATTTAATTTTAGGTGTTGATGGAATTTCTCTTTTTTTTATTATTTTAACAACATTAATTTTTCCTATTTGTTTGTTAGCTTCTTGGTCTTTTGATAAAGGCAAAGTAAAACCTTATTTAATTAGTTTTTTAGGCATGGAACTTATTTTACTTTTAGTTTTTACAAATTTAGATTTATTGTTTTTTTATATTTTTTTTGAGGCAGTATTGATTCCAATGTTTTTGGTTATTGGTATATATGGGTCACGTGAAAGAAAAATACGTGCAGCGTATATGTTTTTTTTATATACTCTTTTTGGTTCATTATTTATGTTAATAGGTATTATTTATATTTATTTATTTACTGGAAGTACAAATTATGAATCATTAGCTTCTATAAATTTTTCATTTTATGATCAAAAGTGGTTATGGTTTGCTTTTTTTGCATCTTTTGCTGCAAAGGTTCCTATGTTACCTGTACATATTTGGCTTCCTGAAGCTCATGTAGAAGCTCCTACTGCTGGTTCAGTAATTTTAGCAGGTATTTTGCTAAAATTAGGGTCTTATGGGTTTTTACGTTTTTCTTTAGGTCTTTTCCCATTAGCTTCTGTTTATTTTACACCTTTCATTTTTAGTCTTAGTTTATTAGGTGTTGTATATACTTCATTAACTGCTATTCGTCAAACAGATTTAAAACGATTAATTGCTTATACTTCAGTAGCTCATATGAATTTAGTAATGATAGGTTTATTTACAGGTACAGTAATTGGGGTAGAAGCAGCTATTTTACAAAGTTTAAGCCATGGTTTTGTGTCGTCTGCACTTTTTCTTATTATTGGGGTGTTGTATGATCGTTGGCATAGTCGAGTAGTTAAATATTATGGAGGGCTTACACATACAATGCCAATTTTTATAATTATTTTTCTTTTATTTACTATGGCTAATTTAGGGTTACCTGGAACATCTAGTTTTATAGGGGAATTTCTTCTATTAGTTTCAGCTTTTGAGGCAAATAGTACGGCTTGTTTTTTTGCAGCAACTTCAATGATTTTAGGTGGTGGTTATTCTCTTTGGTTATTTAATCGTATAGCTTATGGCAATATTAAAATGATTGGGCTTGATTTAAATTTTAGAGAATTTATGGTTTTTTTACCCCTTATATTAGGTACTCTTTTTATGGGAATTTATCCTAATTTATTTTTTTCTGTAATGCATGCAACAGTTTCAAATTTGGTGTGGGTTAATTTGTGGTTTTAACTTATAGTATTAAAAAGTTCTTTTAGTCTAATGCTTAGTTTAACATCTAGAAGGATATTGCTGTTTATAGCAAAGGTACGGGTTCAAGTCCCGTAAAGGACTAATATGTATTTAAACATAGTTTTTTTACCCCTAATTGGTTCTATTGTTGCAGGATTTTTTGGGCGTTTCCTTGGGGGTCGCGGTGCTGGTTTAGTAACTATATTTTGTGTTGGCCTTAGTTTTTTTCTAAGTGGTCTTGCTTTTTATGAGGTAGGTTTAGGGGGAAGTTCTACTTATCTTTATTTAATGCCTTGGTTAGAGTCTGATTCTTTTCATGTTGATTGGGCGTTTTGCTTTGACAGTTTAACTGTCGTTATGCTTATTGTGGTTACTTTTATTTCAACTCTTGTACATTTATATTCTACAGAATATATGGGAGAGGATCCTCATTTACCTCGTTTTATGAGTTATTTATCACTATTTACATTTTTTATGTTAATATTGGTTACTGCAGATAACTTTGTTCAAATGTTTGTAGGGTGGGAAGGAGTTGGGCTTTGTTCTTACTTGTTAATTAATTTTTGGTTTACACGTATTCAAGCTAATAAAGCTGCCATTAAAGCTATGTTAGTTAATAGAGTTGGGGACTTTGGATTGGCTTTAGGTATTTTTGGGATTTTTATTTGTTTTGGTGCTGTTGATTATGCTACTGTTTTTGCTTTAGCTCCTCAATTTTCTACATTTAGTTTAACTTTTTTCAATATAGAATTTGGTGCTCTTAATTTTATAGGTATTTTGTTGTTTGTAGGTGCGGTAGGTAAATCAGCGCAATTAGGTTTGCATACTTGGTTACCTGATGCTATGGAAGGACCTACTCCTGTTTCAGCTTTAATTCATGCAGCAACAATGGTTACAGCTGGAGTTTTTTTATTAGCTCGTTGTTCCCCTTTGTTAGAATATTGTCCTGAAGCTCTTACAGTTATAAGTATAGTTGGTGGTATGACAGCTTTTTTTGCAGCTACAACAGCTTTAGTTCAAAACGATTTAAAGCGAGTTATTGCTTATTCTACTTGTAGTCAATTAGGTTATATGGTTTTTGCTTGTGGTCTTTCAAATTATTCTGTAGCTGTGTTTCATTTAGGTAACCATGCGTTTTTTAAAGCTCTTCTTTTTTTAGGGGCAGGTTCTGTAATTCATGCGGTTGGGGATGAACAAGATATGCGTAAAATGGGGGGGTTACGTCGTGTATTACCTTTTACATATGCTATGATGGTAATTGGTTCTTTAGCTCTTATGGGGATGCCTTTTTTAACAGGATTTTATTCTAAAGATGTTATATTAGAAGTAGGTTATTCAACGTATTCTAATGCTTCTCATTTCGCTTATTGGTTAGGTAGTTTAGCGGCTTTTTGCACTGCTTTTTATTCTATACGACTTTTAGCTTTATGTTTTTTAACTGAACCAAATGGTAGTAGGTCATTGTTGCTTTCTGCTTCAGAAGGTAATTGGTCAATAGGTTTGGTTTTAGGTATATTAGCTTTGCCAAGTATGTTTATTGGTTATTTAAGTCGGGATCTTTTTATTGGTTTAGGTACAGATTTTTGGGGAAATGCATTGTTTTGTATGCCGATTAATTTAAGTATTATAGATGCAGAATTTATGTCAACTAATATAAAGATTTTTCCTCTTTGTTGCAGTGTGGTTGGGGGATTAACTTCATTTCTTTTATATAAAACGTATAGTGCTAATTTATTTTTATTGAAAACATCATTTTTAGGTAGAAAATTTTACACTTTTTTAAATCGTAAATGGTTATTTGATAAAATTTATAATGATTTTATAACTCAAAATTTATTAGATTTTGGTTATCATTTTACTTATAAATCTGTTGACCGTGGGCTTATTGAAAGTTTAGGTCCTTTTGGTGTATCAAATGTACTTGTAGATCAAGTAAACAAATCTAAATCATGGCATTCAGGATACTTATATCATTATTTAGTAATTTTAGGTTGGAGTAATTTATTATTTGGTATTTGTTTTGTATTTAGTTTTCAATTTTCACGTATTTTAGCATTGTTAGCTTTTATTGTACTATGGTCGATCCTATAATTTTTATTCTTATTGCAACTCTCGGAGGGACTTTGGGAGTTAAGGTTACTAGTACACAAAATCCAGTATATAGTGGTCTTTATCTTGTATTACTTTTTTTTTTAGGTTCTTTAATTTCGTTTTTATTAGGTTTAGAATTTATGGCTTTACTTTTTTTGTTAGTTTATGCTGGTGCTATTGCAGTATTGGTGTTGTTTGTTGTTATGATGTTAGATGTAAAAGCTATTGAAAGTCCATGGTCTGCCAAAAAAAAACGTTTGTTGTATTTAGGGGTTTTAATTTTTGTATTCTTTTTATCGGCTATTATTTATAGTAAAGACTTACAAACATTAATGAATATGTTGTCAACAATTTACATTAGTTCATTAGTTTCTTTTAGTTTAGTATCTTACGAAGAAAAAATAAAAAATTTATTCCACCCAATAATTGTCAATAAAACAGTTAATGATAATTTAAAAAGATTTCAGGAACGAAGTAAAAGAAAAAGAAAAGGTGAACCTGAGCCATCAACTAAAGAAGTTAAAAAAACTTTTAAAGATTTTATGGATGAAAGAATTGAAATGTGGCATAGTTTATGTGATTCAGAAGGGTTAACAGAGTTTTTACGTTTGTTATTCTACAAAGAGAATGTAGAAGAATCATATGGATTAAATACAATGTGGTTTATAGAATTTGATACTTCTTGTTCATTAAATGATCCTAGTTATCTTTTATATTCAACTCATGCAATATTATTAATAATAGCTGGAATTATTCTTTTAATAGCCATGGTAGGAGCCATTAGTTTAACATTACAAAAAAATTGTCCTGAATCTTTGTACCGTCAGTTAGGCCGTGAATCTAAAAACGCTGTTTTTTTTATAAAAGAAAAACAATTATTTAAGTCTAATAATTCGAGTAATTTAGAAGTTTTACCTTAACTATGATTAATATATCAATTAATGAACTTCTTGTTTGGGTAAAAAAAGGCTCTACAGTTATACAGGCTTGTCAAGCAGCTGGGGCAAATATTCCTAGATTTTGTTATCACGATAAACTTTTTATAGCGGGTAATTGTAGAATGTGTCTTGTAGAAGTAAGTAATTCTCCTAAACCACAAGCATCATGTGCTTTGCCTTTTTTACCTAATTTAAGAATTTTTACAAATACGGCATTAGTACGTAAGGCACAAGAGTCTGTTATGGAATTGCTTCTTCTTCATCATCCTTTAGATTGTCCTGTGTGTGATCAGGGTGGAGAATGTGAACTTCAAGAGCAAAGTTTTAATTTTGGGTCGGATAGAGGTAGATTTTTTTTTTTTAAAAATTCTTTAGGTGATACATTTTGGGGAGGTCTTATAAAAACAGTATTACGTAGGTGTATTGTTTGTACACGATGTGTAAGATATATTCATCAAATTGGAGGAAATGATTCTTTAGGAACTTCTAATAGAGGATGTCACTCAGAGATTGGGATGTTTAAAGAAAATATCTTAAAAAGTGAAACATCAGGTGGAGTTATTGAATTATGTCCTGTTTGTTGGTATAAACCATGTTTAATTTTATAATATTATGTTTTTTTTAAAAGAATACTATCCAATTTTAATTTTTTTAGGTTTTAGTCTTGTTTTAGCTTCTATTATTTTTGGTGCTTCTTATGTGTTAGCTTTTTCAGAATCAGATAATGAAAAATTATCATCATATGAATGTGGATTTGACCCTTATGAAGATGCTCGTAATGCTTTTGATGTACGTTTTTATTTAGTTGCTATTTTGTTTCTTTTATTTGATATTGAAACTGTTTTTCTTTTTCCTTGGGCAGTTTCATTAAGTGAATTGCCTTCAATTGGGTATTGGTCCATGATGGATTTTCTTTTTGAATTAGTTATTGGATTTATATACGCATGGCAAATTGGCAGTTTAGATTGGGAATGAAAAGTATAGATTATAAGCGTCGCAAATCTTTTGCTTTATATGAGTCTCGTCGTAAATCATTACAATCTGTAGCAACAAATCAAAATTTAGAAGTTTCTTTGCGGTGGTGGGCTCAATTGGAAAAATCAAAATTGCCTAGGCAAAGTAGTTTAAGTAGAGTTCACAATTATTGTATAGATACAAATAGATCAAGATCGGTTTTAAGTTTTTATAAATTATCTCGTCTACAATTTAGACGTTTAGTATCAAAAGGTTTTTTTTCTGGTTTTCGTAAAGCGTGTTGGTAACGTTATTAATGTGTTTAAAAATAATTTTTTTTTGGGCGAAGTGCACATAAAGTTAAAGTTATAAAATAAACGTTCTTATAATATTAAGAGTGATAATTAATGTATTATTGTTAAATTAATATTTATAACTGTTTTAGATAACTTTTTAAAATTTTGATATATATAGATATATGCCTCAATTTGATACAATGACTTTTTTCAACCAGGTTTTCTGGTTAATTTTAATAGTTTTTAATTTTTATTTGGTAGTTGTACGTTTTATTTTACCTTCTTTAGCTTTTAGTTTGAAATCTAGAACTAAACATTTAAAATTAACAGTTGATTCAAGATAACAAAATAAAAATTAGAAATAATCTTTGTTTTATATAAATTTAAACTTCTTATACGAAGTTAGTAATAGTAAAAAGTAATTTAATATTAAACCCTTGGCAAGGTAGTTTTTGGAGGTGTTGCTGAGTGGTTGAAAGCCTTGGTTTGCTAAATCAATCTATATTTTTAATGTAGCGTGGGTTCGAATCCTACCACCTCCAAAAAGAAAAAGTAACTCAGTTGGTAGAGTGTTGGTTTGTCATATCAGTGGTCGCGGGTTCAAATCCCGTCTTTTTCGAGTTATATTAAAATACTTTAAATTATTTTAAGTTTATTTATCTAATTTGTAATTAAATATATGAATCGATATAAAAAAAATATTATATATAGATGTAAAGTTTGGTCTGTGTCGACTAATTTTAAAAGTTTGAATTCTTTGTCACTTGTGTTACCTTTATCCATATCTTCTACCGGTTTACCTGTAAAAATAAAGCGTTTTACTTTGCTTCGCTCTCCTTTAGGTAATAAAACTGCTAAAGATCAGTTTGAAAGAAGGGAGTATCGAAGCTATTTTACTATTAGTTCTCGAAGTCCATCAAAAATTTTAGCTTTTATAGATATTTTAAAGTATTTAAATGATGTTAAATTTAAAGTTATTTTTCAAGAAAAGAGCATGAATATACCTAATTAGGTATTCTTTAACTACAATATGTTTAAAAAAGAGTTGGATAAGTGGTCGAGTGGTTTATGGCACCAGTTTTGAAAACTGACGTAGTTAAAGCTACCGTGGGTTCAAATCCCACCTTATCCTAAATAAAATGAAATTAGTAATAAAATCAAAAACATTTGGTCATATTTATTCAGACGGTAGTTTTAATTTTTTAAGTTTTCCTGGTTATTTATCTCAAAAAGAGTTAAATTGTAAAATCTTAGATCTTAATAATCATCCAGTATGGACAGGAACGCGATCTAAAAAACAAACAGAAATATCTTTGTTTGTTGAAAAATTTAAAAAAGTTTTTTAAAAAACAAAGCTAGTGTGCAAGGTGTACATAAAGTTTATATTATACAATGACGTTATTTACAATATTAGAGAAAAGTATTTCAGGTTTTGATAGTGAGTAACATTTAAAAATAATACGATAATATATTAAAACATAATTACAATAAATATCCACTATATTGTAGCAATACATAAGTGTGGCATTAAAATAAATGAGTTTGATCCTGGCTCAGAGTGAAGGCTATAAGCCTGCTTGAATACATGCGAGTTGAATGGTTAAAACCATAGCGTACGGGTGAGTAATAAACTAATATCTGGCTTCAACTTCGGAATAATCCTATCCCTCTGGGGAGAAGGTAACAGGAGAATACCGAATATATAAAGGTTCGCCGGTTGAAGATGATTAGGTTTAGTATTAGGTAGTTGGTGAAATAAAGCTCACCAAGCCTATGATGCTTAGTTGGTCTGATAGGACGATCAATCACACTGGGACTGAGACAAGGCCCAGGTTTCATTTGAAGGCAGCAGTAAGGAATCTTGGACAATGAGCGAAAGCTTGATCCAGCAAGGCTTGGTGAGGGATTGAAGGCTTAGGTTGTAAACCTCTTTTTTAATTGAGGATAATGACAGTAAATTAAGAATAAGTCCCGACTAACTTCGTGCCAGCAGTCGCGGTAATACGGAGGGGGCAAGCCTTATTCGTCATAACTGGGCGTAAAGGGCCCGTAGGTGGTTTTTTGATATGTTATTTGTTAAAAACTGTAGCTTAACTATAGAAAGGCATTTAAAACAGGAAAACTTGAGTCTGACAGAGGAAGATGGAATTTTTTAATTAGGGTTAGAATCCAGATAAGTAAAAGAGAACATCATGTGCGAAAGCGATTTTCTTGTTCAGTACTGACGCTGAGGGGCGAAGGCGTAGGTAGCGAACAGGATTTGAGACCCTGGTAGTCTACGCTGTCAACGATGAGTGCTATCTTTTAGAAATTTAGAAGACATAGCTAAGGCATTAAGCACTCCGCCTGAGGAGTACGAGCGCAAGCTTAAAAATCAACGGAATTGGCGGGGGTTCAAACAAGTGGTGGAGCATGTGGTTTAATGCGATAATACGCGCGTAACCTTACCAGTTTTAGTAAGTCTGTCGTTCTTTCGGAGACGTTAAGAATTTTGGGACTTTCAGGTGTTGCATGGCTGTCGTCAGCTCGTGTCGTGAGATGTACGGTTAATTCCTGTAACTGAGCGTAACCCTTATCTATTTTATGTATTAAAATAATTAAAAAACTGAATAGATACTGCCAGCGCTAAGCGGGAGGAAGGTAGGGATGAGGTCAAGTCTTCATGGCCCTTATGAACTGGGCTACACACGTGCTACAATGGTAAGGACAACAAGTTGCAATGGAGTAATCCGGAGCCAATCTTTAAACCTTTCCTTAGTTCGGATTGAGGGCTGCAACTCGCCCTCATGAAGTTGGAATCACTAGTAATCGCGAATCAGGATGTCGCGGTGAATACGTCACTGGGCCTTGCACACACCGCCCGTCACGTCCTGGAAGTTGACTTGGCCAGAAGATTTTGGGGTAAACCTTTTAAACTTTTCTTTTTGGTTGAAATATTGACCTAGGTTAAGTAAATTTGGAAATTCCTTTTAAAGGACAGGTAAGCAACTGGGATGAAGTCGTAACAAGGTAGTCGTAGGGGAACCTGCGGCTGGAATATATAATTAAGAGGTTCGCCTTTATATCTAAATCTATACCCGAACTCTTACCGAACTCGAGTGTCCTTATTTAGGTAGCCATACATACTACTTTATGTGGGAACCATGGCTTTATACAGTAATAATGTATTGTAAAAAGGATTGCGCTATAGAGCAGTTAGGTTAGCTCATCAGGCTCATGCCCTGAAAGTCGTGGGTTCAAATCCTTCTAGCGCTAATTTTGATCATTTTTGATTATTTTTTTAAAGGTAAAATTTTAAATTATTGTTTAGTATTAAAACACAATAATTTAATATATTTTTTATTATGTCATTAAAAAAAAAAAAATTTAACAAAAAACTTAAACATTTTACAATAAATTTTGGTCCACAGCATCCAGCTGCTCATGGTGTTTTACGTCTTATTTTAGAACTTAATGGGGAAGTAGTTCAAAGAGCTGATCCTCATATAGGATTACTTCATAGAGGTACTGAAAAATTAATAGAAGCCAAAACTTATTTTCAAGCTTTACCTTATTTTGATCGGTTAGATTATGTTTCAATGATGTGTCAAGAACATACTTATGCTTTAGCTGTTGAAAATTTATTGCAGATTTCGGTTCCTAAAAGAGCTCAATATATTAGAGTACTTTTTGCAGAAATAACGAGAATTTTAAATCATCTTTTAGCCGTAGGTTGTCATGCTATGGATGTTGGGGCTATGACACCTTTTTTATGGGCATTTGAAGAAAGAGAAAAGTTAATGGAATTTTATGAAAGAGTTAGTGGTGCGCGTATGCATGCTAGTTATTTTAGACCTGGAGGTGTTAGTCAAGATATAAGTATTGGTTTAATAGATGATATATATTTTTTTGCCTCTCAATTTGGTCAACGTTTAGATGAGATTGAAGAAATGTTAACTAACAATAGAATATGGCAAGAAAGATTAGTTGATATAGGGGTTGTAAATGCTCAGGAAGCTATAGATTGGGGATTTTCTGGTGTTATGTTACGTGGATCTGGTGTTCGTTGGGATTTACGTAAAAATGAATCGTATGACGCCTATTCTGAGTTATCTTTTCAGGGTGTTATTGGTAAAACAGGAGATTGTTATGATCGTTATCTTGTACGAGTTGAAGAAATGAGACAATCTCTTAGTATAATATATCAATGTTTAAATAAAATACCTGAAGGAAGTGTTAAAGTTAATGATTTTAAAATTAGTCCACCATCACGTGCAGATGTTAAGCAAAGTATGGAAGCTTTAATTCATCATTTTAAATTGTATACTGAAGGAGTTACCGTTCCTTCAGGTGAAACTTATACAGCTACTGAAGCCCCTAAAGGGGAGTTTGGTGTTTATTTGGTTTCTGATGGTAGTAATCGACCATATCGTTGTAAAATTAAAGCTCCAGGTTTTTCTCATCTTCAAGCTCTTAATTTTATGTCTAATTCTCATATGTTAGCTGATGTTGTAACTATAATTGGAACACAAGATATTGTTTTTGGTGAAGTAGATCGTTAATTTTTATTTTAAGTAAAATAAATTTTTAAAATTAAAATAGGTTTATATATTTACTTTGGGTTTTATGCAATTCGGGAGGTAACGTAGTGGTAGCGTGTTCGCTTTGGGAGCGAAAAGTCATAGGTTCAAATCCTATTCTCTTGATTTAGCCTATTCTCTTAGTTTAGTAAATTTTTTCTTATTATTTTTTATGTTTAGTATTGAAATACCTATATAATGGTTTATCTT